AAACCTAAATTAAGACTGAACTAAACGATAAACGAAGCTAAATCTATTGTAGTACTAGTACTGTATTACAAAGACGAATGAGATGAATTGTATCAATATCCAGACTCTTTTTTTATTTGTATATACTATTAGGTATACTTTTTTGATTTGTTCGTTCGAGATCTAATTGCTCCAATCCATTTTTTATTCATAGTTGGAAGCTCTTAAGCCATAATGGATTAGCGATCCTTGGAGAAGGGGGGAAGAAGTCTTTTCAATATTTCTGGATTTTAAGGAGACTATAATTATATAATTATAATATAATATTATGTAAATGTAAAAAAAAAAAAAAGAACAAAGAGAGAAAAGCCGGCTATCGGAATCGAACCGATGACCATCGCATTACAAATGCGATGCTCTAACCTCTGAGCTAAGCGGGCTCACATAAAAGAAATTATGCAGTGCATAGGACTTTAGTAAACTACTAGAATTTTAGCTTAGTCTTAACTATTGCATATATATAATATATATATATGAATATATATATGTTTTGTGTATAGTAATACGTAACATATTATTCGAATATATTATAGATAAAATAATAAATGAAATATCTATAATATATAAATATGGTATTGGTATATAATTTTCAATTTCAATTAAATATAATAATATAAATATATTAGAATGTATATTCTAGTGGATTAACTCGATTATACCTGGGTGGCCCTAAGGAAAAGATAAGGATCCAATTCAGATTATATATAATTCCTCTGGTTTCATTCGGAAAGGTAGGGGATAAGTCGAAAAAAAAAAAGAATCGATCTTTCGAGTATTCCAAACCCCAACGTAAAAATTCGAGTAAGAGAGGTATATATATGTGGTATATATCCATCCATATTGAATTGCGGATACATCAATGATAGAATCATTTTGATTGGACTAAATACAAATACAGGTCCTCTGATATATGAAAGAAAATAGGCAGGAAATCAAACAAATAGGAGGGGACCTAGACACTTTTATATAGAAATGCATATCATATCTATTAAACGTAAACGGCTCGAAAATAAATGAACGAAAGAAGGGATCCCAACGAGATCCTAGTCTCAAAACAAAAAAAAAAGATAGAAGAGAGGGGATATGGCGAAATTGGTAGACGCTACGGACTTGATTGGGTTGAGCCTTAATTATGGAAACATACTAAGTGATAACTTTCAAATTCAGAGAAACCCTGGAATTAAAAATGGGCAATCCTGAGCCAAATCCTGGTTTCAGAAAACAAAAAAGGGGTTCAGAAAGCAAGAATACAAAAAGAAAAGGATAGGTGCAGAGACTCAATGGAAGCTGTTCTAACGAATAGAGTTGACTGCTTTGATCGAGGAATGAATCCTTCTATTTTTAAAACTCCAGAAAGGATGAACCCATATACGTACATAATACGTAATAAAATACCAAAGATTAATATAAAATACCAAAGATTAATCCGAATCTTTATTTTTTATTTTCTATATATTATTATGTATATATATGTTATATGCAAAATTGAAGAATTCTTGTGAATCGACTCCAAGTTTAAGTAAGAATCGAATACTCGCTGATCAAATCAGTCACTCCATAGTCTGATAGATCTTTCTTTTAAAGAACTAACTAATTGGACGAGAATAAAGATAGAGTCCCATTATACATGTCAATACCGGCAAAAATGAAATTTATAGTAAGAGGAAAATCCGTCGACTTTTGAAATCGTGAGGGTTCAAGTCCCTCTATCCCCAATAAAAAGTTCGCTTTACCCCCCTAACTATACTATATTATCGATTATCGAACTTTTTCTTTTTTTATCTTATTTATCCCCTTCTTTTCCGCGGTTCCACATTAGTTATGTTTCTCATCCATTCTACTCTTTCACAAATGGATCGTGAGAGAACCTTTTCTCTCTTATCACAAGCCTTGTGATATATGTGCAAATCAACATCCATGAGAAAGGAATCCCCATTTGAATCATTCACGGTCCATATAATTATTTTGAGTTAAACTGCATTTACAAAGTATTCTTTTTTACTATACAAGACCAAAAAATTCCAGGGCTGGGGTAAGGCTTTGTAATGCTTTTTTAATCTATTTAAGTGACTAACATATACCCCCCCAGCCCTCTGTATGGGGTTGGCGGGAAGGGTCGGGATAGCTCAGTTGGTAGAGCAGAGGACTGAAAATCCTCGTGTCACCAGTTCAAATCTGGTTCCTGGCATGCGGTTATGGATACTGAATATCAATTAATCGACATGGATCGGTATACATATCCGTTACTAGTCTAGATCATGATACATACTTATCGTTTGTGTATCTAAAAATATACCTTTTTGAAAGTTAAGCCTTTTAGTCGGTTTAACATTTTTAAGTCTATAGGAATAGAACCGTGGGAATATACAAGATCCAAATAAAGTATAAAAAATAAAAAAAGGCCTCCCCTTTTTTATTTTTTATTCTATTTCTTCACTCCCCTGCGCGGCCCTCTAGAGTC